TGAATCGTCCCATGGATTTTTATATTTCGATTGTATGGCGTGGTGTATACACGTTATGCAAACAGAAGGTATGGTTACTCTACTCTATTTTTTCATGGAATGATTATTCCATTCTTTTTTCTCTTTGGATCATAATCAAATCAAAACTTCTCGAGTTATTAGAATCTGTAGTAAAAAAAGTCCTTGGTTATTTAACTTAGATGAAATAGTAATAGTTCCGCTCATTGGTATACTACAAAAATGGGAATGAAATCAATCTGATTCCAATATCTCATATCTTTCCCAAACAAAAGGGGACAATTTAAGTGGAAAGCCCATATCTATTTAATATCTATTTATTAGAATAAAATTAGTCTGTTTTTATGTTATTTCGTACTGTATAATTCCTTTGCTTTGTTTGTGGGATCATTTTCCCCGAGGGGTAATGAAAAGAATTCTAGAATGGATTGCTAATTATGCCTAGATCTCATATAAATGGAAATTTTATTGATAAGACCTCTTCAATTGTAGCCAATATCTTATTACGAATAATTCCGACAACTTCAGGAGAAAAAAAGGCATTTACCTATTACAGAGATGGTGCGATTTGATTCTTTTTTCTTGTTTTTTTTAGCCCTCACCTCAGTCTTACGAGAAAGAGACGCGGTTCGGTATAGAAAGAACGAAATTCTTGAAATAAACCTACGCTCGGTGAAGGTGAAGTTTGGAGATAGAACAATTCCTTCTATCGTGTATCCTCGATTGATGCAGCCTCAGATGTTTCAATTGTTGATTTGAGTATTGAGCGAAAGGTTACACCTATGGGCTCTGTATTGCGGGTCAATCCTACACTACATTAGTACCAATAGACGGCATAAGGGAAAAAGCACTACACCTAGGAATCAACAACACAAAAACTTTGTTATAAATTCCCCCTTTCCTTATCGGTATCGGGACTAACAAGAATGGTTGGGACAACAAACATCCATCTCGTTTGTACTTTGGATACCCGTATAACCATCAAAGATCGTTGAAGTGACTAATTCCTGGAAATAGAAGGCGTTGAGAACAAAGAAATTGTTGGAGTTACCATTTATATCTAACACTAATATGATTGGTGTTAAGAAAAAACCTCTTGCGGGAAGGCTGGCTAGAGATTTCTTGTAAAAATACTAGTTCCTTTCAGTTCATAATGAGATGAGAATAGTTCAATTTTTATTCTATGGATTATTCCCCTTAGTACTATGCGCAGAAGGGAGGAGCCGTATGAGATGAAAATCTCATGTACGGTTCTGGAACGGAGATTTTTTGAATAGAATGAACGACCGTAACGGATGTTGGCTCAATCCGAAGGAAATTATGCGGAAGCTTTACAGAATTATTATGAAGCTACGCGACCAGAAATTGATCCCTATGATCGAAGTTATATACTCTATAACATAGGCCTTATACACACAAGCAATGGAGAGCATACAAAGGCTTTGGAATATTATTTCCGGGCACTAGAACGAAACCCATTCTTACCACAAGCTTTTAATAATATGGCCGTGATCTGTCATTACGTGCGACTATCTCCACTATAGAAATAAGGAAAAAAGCAAAGATCAAATTGGCTAGTAAATACTAGAAAAAATAGGCTTTCTACATAATGCATCGTCCAAAGCAACGATTTTTATCAGCTGTAGCAAGGAAAGAGACTTCACGAGAACCAAAATAGGAAGAAAAAAAAAAAATGAGTGCAGCCTATATACTATATTCTATGGATAAAGGATCAAATTGATAGAGAAAGCACCGTAAAGATCAATTAGCGAGCTATTGAGTCGATACAGTTAAGAACTGCTTACTTATGCCATGATATGGGACAAAAGTTAGGAATCAACTTATGTAATAGAGTCGATCCACTAAGGTATTGAGCAGCGGTGTAGCATCAGATCCCAAAGATAGTAAGTTCTTTTTTCTTATGTAAAAAAGTCTTTTTCAAAGATTCTATATGAATTCCATATATGAAACCGAGATAGTTACCTTTCAGAAAATTCTAACGATATTGTGGGGATACCTATGCTTCATTCTTCTGAAGGTGGGAGAAAAGATCAAACTGATTCTGATTATTGATCAAAATTAGGGTTTGAAACTTATGTAATTAACTTCTTCTGGTTAACCCAAGAAAAAATGGGATAGGTTTATGAGAAATCTAATTCAGTTAGCATAGGGTAGATTAAGATAGGACACAGAAAGAATCGATTTTTGAGCCGTATGAGATAGGAAACTCTCAAGTACGGTTCTAAGGGAAGGAACCACCTATTCCGACCGGGGAGAACAGGCCATTCTACAGGGTGATTCTGAAATTGCGGAAGCTTGGTCCGATCAAGCTGCTGAGTATTGGAAACAAGCTATAGCGCTTACTCCAGGTAATTATATTGAAGCACATAATTGGTTGAAAATCACGAAGCGCTTCGAATAAAACCACTCTCTTTTTTAATGAATTTTAAAAAAATAGGTTTGGTTGTTGGATCCATCAATC